ATTAAGTAATAATAGCATGGCACTTTGAATTCGATATCAAAATAAAAAACTTTTTCTTTTTTTTTTCAAAACATTAGATTATATATCGAGAGAGTAGTATGAGATAAGAGGTATTTCCTATTTTTCTATTGGGGATTCCAGTTCAGCGTCACAAACTTTTTTATTTTCACACCGGGGGGCTCTTAACAATAGTTATGTTCTGAAAGAGTTCGCGAAAATAAAATAAAAAAAAAGATTATTTTTTCCTTATTTGACAAAAAGCAACTTTGGGATTGCTGAATCACAGACAAACCAAATAATATAATAAATATAGAAAGCAACGGAACCATCATAGTATTTTTGAACTCCTACGAAGGGAAGGGTGGTAATTTGATCATTTACCGATCTGGGTCTGATAGATCCTATTTTTCTCTTTCTTTGGGTAAAGGTCAATTTGATTATAGAGCCGTATGCAATGCACAAAAGATGCCCGTACGGTTGTTCAATTCTGTCTTTTTTTTTCTTCTTTATCTTTCTTTTCTCTTCATCATGCAAAATAGAGAACTCCTTTTTGTTATACCATCAGGGTAATGATTCATCAACCTGCTAGTTCTTTTTATGAGGCACAAACGGGAGAATTTATCCTGGAAGCGGAAGAGCTGCTCAAACTGCGTGAAACCCTCACAAGAGTTTATGTACAAAGAACGGACAAACCCTTATGGATTGTCTCGGAAGACATGGAAAGAGATGTTTTTATGTCAGCAACAGAAGCCCAAGCTTATGGAATTGTTGATCTTGTAGCGGTGGTTGAGTGAAAATAGCCCAGACCTGTTTCGCGTAAATCCTCGATTTCCCATTTTCTCTTTTTGCCGAATTTACTAGAAATAGAAGTAATTCATAATCATCCGGTTAGGATCGATCTAAACCAGCCCATTATTTATATGATTCAACATGCCAACTATTAAACAACTTATTAGAAATACAAGACAGCCAATCAGAAATGTCACAAAATCCCCCGCGCTTCGGGGATGCCCGCAGCGTCGAGGAACATGTACTAGGGTGTATGTGCGACTCGTTCAGATCATGAGCTGGGCCAAAAGAAAGAAAACTTTTTCCAGTATCAATGATCAGTACCGGCGAATAGGATAGAATAGAAAAAGAAGTCCAGTCAATTCAGTATCTAAAAAAGGCGAATCTATCCATTCTATTGTGTATTAAATTTATGGTTTCCATTGGTGCAAATCCAATCACCTCAATTTAAGCTGAGAAGCAATTCTCCATTGGTAGCAAATGGTTATCCATTAAGCGGAGGAAATCTTACTTCAAAACAGAAAGATTAGGTCCCCTCTTGCAAGAACGGACTAACAGGGTTAGCTACCCAGCCAACTTTCATAATTAAATACCGTTACTGTGTAGGTAGATCTCATCGTGAAAGACCTACTACTGGATAATTCATGGGTAGAGCCAAAGAATGTGAACTATACAAGTTACCAATAACATTGATTAAATGAAGTAAAGGCTCCGGTGTATAGAGAAAACCTCACCGTTTAAGAAGTAACCATATAAACGAAGGAAGCCGCTATTTCTTTATCCATTTCTATTTTTTTATTTACTCTATTTTGCTACCTAGTAGAAGAAATTTTATTATTTCGAAGTGAAATGTCTAGAAAAAAGAAAAATAGTGGTCGGGAAGGTTATAGTAGCCAAAGCCATTGGAATTATTAATTTATACATTGGAAAAAAGCTTTGTTATTAATAGACTAGGAAAGGGAAAAAGAATAACTGAAAGAAAGGAAATCTATTAGTTATTCGTCAAAGTTTCATTTATTCAATGACCAGAATTAGACGGGGATATATAGCTCGGAGACGTAGAACAAAAATTCGTTTATTTGCATCAAGCTTTCGAGGGGCTCATTCAAGACTTACTCGAACAATTACTCAACAGAAAATAAAAGCTTTGGTTTCGTCTCATCGGGATAGGGGTAGGCAAAAGATAAATTTTCGCCGTTTGTGGATCACTCGAATAAACGCAGTAATTCGTGAAATGGGGGTATCCTATAGTTATAGTATATTTATACACGATTTGTATAAGAAACAGGTCCTTCTTAATCGTAAAATACTTGCACAACTAGCTATCTCAAATAAAAATTGTCTTTATATGATTTCCAATGAGATCATAAAAGAAGTAGATTGGAAAGAATCCACCGGAATAATTTAAACGGAGTTCCCCGGAGAATGAACTCCGGGAGGGTAGAGTCAAAATGATATGATAAATAAAGTAGTAAAAATGAATGAACACACTCAATAAAAAAAGATTAATTCTTACCCAATTCTTTTTTTTTCTTACGACACGATAATCAAATCTAGATTTGATTCTTTTTCGAACAAAACATCAATCCGCGTTTGAGTTCGGATTGTAATTTTGATTCAAGTGACGAAAGAGTAAGCCTATTTATTTCTGGCTCGAAGACCTGCCGTTCTGGAGGTCGACTCGGTTCTTTCAAATTGTTTCTCATTATTAAGAAAAGGTAACAAAGATAAAATACGAGCTTGTTTTATAGCAATAGTAATTAATCGTTGTTGTTTCAAGGTCAATCTATTCACCCGTCTAGATAATATTTTTCCTTGTTCACTAATAAAGCGACTAATTAAACTCATGTTTCTATAATCAATTCGATCCCCCGATTGGATCGGGGGCAAACGCCTACGAAAAGATCGCTTGGATTTAAGAAAAGGTCGCTTGGATTTATCCATGGTTTGTTTAGTTTATCCCTTATCCCGAAAATCCTATTTCGGTCGGATCTAAAATGAATTAGAATAAATAGGATTTGGTTTGTTTATATTTAACGTTTCTATTTAACTATGTTATATATATAATGTCATTTTTTCCCCTTCCAAGGAAGGGTTACATACAGGTGCCCGATTCGATCTATTTCTTTATCTCCCCATGAATCGTATGTTTGTAACAATATGGACAGAATTTTCTCAATTCCAATCGATTAGGCGTGTTGTGCCGGTTCTTTTGAGTAATATATCTGGAAATACCCGTTGATACCTTATTAACACCGTTTCGAACACAACTAGTACATTCCAAAATAACCGTTATTCGGACATCTTTCCCCTTGGCCATGAACCCCCTTTGGATTTTTGATTTACTCAACTCTTCTATTTTCGATCCGAAACGAAGAAGAAGAAAGGAAGGAAAAATAGAAGTTACTAACTTGAAATCCAATTATGAAAAATTTTGATGCAATGCAATAAATATAGTAAATAATATATTATTCTATTATATAATATAATGATTTCTAAACTTTATTTCAAATCACAGTATTTCATTTACATTTAAGTATCTTGTATAAGAGTCTTGCCCTAGACCTAGACCCCACATTGTTTATTCTACCTCCATCACTATTTAATTCAAATTTGAACCCAAGTCTCGCAGCTGTTGAATCCACTTTTTCTTTTTTCCCTTTTTCTCTTTCCTCCCTTATTCTAAAAAGAAAAAGGGAAAAAAGAAAAAGGGGGGGCGAAGGATTAGTCACAAATATTTAATTTTATCTCGAATCTTCGTTATTTGTTACCGTGTCAATAACTAGAATCAAAAAAAGGGGAATGTCAACGCATCTGGGAAAAAACGATTAATCTCTATCAATAGACCTGCTAAAGACCCGAACCATAGAGTACTTAATACCGGCGCCACGGAGAGATATGTTTTTAGATCTCGCATTGAATGAAAAACCTCTTTCCTTTTTTTATTGTAATATATTTTTTTATTGTAATATAAAATGGTAATACATATATGATCAGATGCATATGCAGTTAAGGACCGCTTCTAATTGTACACGGGATCCCCAATTCAAATTGAAATGTACAACTATCCGGTAAATAAGATTTTTTTTCTTAAAACATAAAAAAACATACCCTTCTTCCCGAGCATTCCCGAAAACCACTCATTTAGTTTTACACCAGGTTCCGTTCTGTATTTCATATGTATAAATATAAGTCTTTTACTATTATTATATGGTAAATGGGACCAAAAAGACGAAATGTCCATCTAAATTATATATATATATAAATGGCGGAAATAACGATGTGGAAAACAAGACAGGAATTCTCTACAATGACACTGTAGACCAATTGAAGGGATGTAGCGCAGCTTGGTAGCGCGTTTGTTTTGGGTACAAAATGTCACGGGTTCAAATCCTGTCATCCCTACCTATTACTTCTCCGTTGAGCAGTAACGAGGGAGTAATTCAGATCTATTCAAATTGAACATATCTAATTCATTCAAAGATGTATTGGGGTTAAAAAAAGTGTCTTTACAGTCTTCGCTTTTCTGATAAGAAAGCGCTCTTAGTTCAGTTCGGTAGAACGCGGGTCTCCAAAACCCGATGTCGTAGGTTCAAATCCTACAGAGCGTGAGTTCGTCCTTAATTATTCTTAGATCTAATTAGACTGAAAGAGCTTCACTAACTTGAACCGGAATCCTAATTTGACCTCCCTTCTATTAAAGAAAGTAGGAGGTCAATCAAAAAAAGAGATAATAATTAATCAAAGGTCCGACTGATCACCCCGCCTATATTGTAAATAGGCAGTTACGAATAATCCAGCCAAAGTAACAGGAATTAGACCTAACACGATTCCAAATAGAAAAACTTCAATCATTTCAATTTGTTTGAAAGGAGAAAAAGGAGGTAATATCTATATCTAAATAGTAATTCGAATTACCACGAATCTCAATGACAAAGAATTGGCAATTTACACAGAATCCTATCGAAAGATTTCTTTTTATGAATTGCGCATTTCAAATACTCATTTCAGATAAGTCGTATTTTGCTCAGACCAATAAATAGAGCCGAGGTTATCGTTAAAGACGCTAGTAGAAAACCGAAATAACTAGTTATAGTAGGCATAAAGGAGCTAAATGAAATATGTTCTTTTTATACATATGTTTTGTTTATAAAAAAGCACTTACCTAAGTTTCCTTTTTTTTTTTCAAAATAGGAGATAAGCCAAAATAC